CGAGAGATAGAAGAAGCCGTACAAGGGTTTTGCCGGGCTTGCTCATATAGTACCTAAGCTAAAAAATTCTATGATACCCGCAATAATTCGATTCGGGTCTCCCCGTCTCAACTAGTATTCTAATTCGTGAATTTCTCCGCTAATCAAGATCGAGGAAAGGCAGTCTTCGAATCACTGACTCAAATCCATTGTCGAATCCTACTCAACTGAATAGCGAGGTACTTATGGCAGAACGGGCCGATCTAGTCTTTCACAATAAAGCGATAGATGGAACTGCCATGAAACGACTTATTCGCAGATTAATAGATCACTTTGGAATGGCATATACATCACATGTCCTGGATCAAGTAAAGACTCTGGGTTTCCAGCAAGCCACTACTACATCCATTTCATTAGGAATTGATGATCTTTTAACAATACCTTCCAAGGGGTGGCTAGTACAAGATGCGGAACAACAAAGTTTAATTTTGGAAAAACACCATCATTATGGGAATGTACACGCGGTAGAAAAATTACGTCAATCCATTGAGATCTGGTATGCTACAAGTGAATATTTACGACAACAAATGAATCCTAATTTTAGGATGACTGATCCTTCTAACCCAGTCCATATAATGTCTTTTTCGGGAGCTAGAGGAAATGCATCTCAGGTCCATCAATTAGTAGGTATGAGAGGATTAATGTCGGATCCTCAAGGACAAATGATTGATTTACCCATTCAAAGCAATTTACGCGAAGGACTCTCTTTAACGGAATATATTATTTCCTGCTACGGAGCTCGCAAAGGAGTTGTGGATACTGCTGTACGAACATCAGATGCTGGATACCTCACGCGCAGACTTGTTGAAGTAGTTCAACACATTGTTGTACGTAGAACAGATTGTGGCACCATCCGAGGTATTTCTGTGAGTCTTCAAAATGGGATGATAACAGAAAGAATTTTTATCCAAACATTAATTGGTCGTGTATTAGCGGACAATATATATATGGGTTCACGATGCGTTGCCATTCGAAATCAAGATATTGGGATTGGACTTGTTAATCGATTCATAACCTTTAGAGCAAAATCAATATCTATTAGAACTCCCTTTACTTGCAGGAGTACATCTTGGATCTGTCGATTATGTTATGGCCGTAGTCCCACTCATGGCGACCTGGTCGAATTGGGAGAAGCGGTAGGTATTGTTGCGGGTCAATCTATTGGGGAACCCGGGACTCAACTAACATTAAGAACTTTTCATACCGGTGGAGTATTTACAGGCGGTACGGCGGAACATGTACGAGCTCCTGATAATGGAAAAATAAAATTCAATGAACATTTGGTTCATCCCACACGTACACGTCACGGCTATCCAGCTTTTCTATGTTATATAGACCTATATGTAACTATTGAGGGTCAAGATATTCTACATAATGTGAATATTCCACCAAAAAGTTTGATTTTAGTTAAAAATGATCAATATGTAGAATCAGAACAAGTCATTGCCGAGATTCGCGCCGAAGCATCCATCTTGAATTTTAAAGAGAGGGTCCGAAAACATATTTATTCTGACTCCGAGGGAGAAATGCACTGGAGTACCGCTGTGTACCATGCACCCGAATATACATATGGTAATGTTCATCTCTTACCAAAAACAAGCCATTTGTGGATATTATCAGGAGTTCCGCACAGATCCAGTATAGTCCCTTTTTCGCTCCACAAGGATCAAGATCAAATAAATATTCATTCTCTTTCTGTCGAACGAAAATATATTTCTAACCTTTCAGTGACTGATGATCAAGCGAGACATAAATTGTTTAGGTCGGATCCTTCTGGTAAAAAGGAGGGGGGGGTTCTTGATTATTCAGTACCTGATCGAATCATATGTAAGGGTCATTGTAATTTTATATACCCCGCTATTCTTGACGAAAATTCTGATTTATTGGCAAAGAGACGAAGAAATAGATTCATCATTCCATTACAATCGAATCAAGAACAAGAAAAAGAACTTATACCCCGTTCAGGTATCTCGATTGAAATACCCATAAATGGTCTTTTCCGTATAAATAGTATTCTTGCTTATTTCGACGATCCTCGATATAGAAGAAAGAGTTCGGGAATTACTAAATATGGGACTATAGAGGCGGATTCTATCGTCAAAAAAGAGGATTTGATTGAGTATCGAAGAACAAAAGAATTTCGGCCAAAATACAAAATGAAAATAGATCGATTTTTTTTCATTCCCGAGGAAGTGCATATCTTACCCGGAGCTTCTTCCATAATGGTACGGAACAATAGTATCATTGGAGTAGATACGCGAATTACTTTCAATATAAGAAGCCGAGTAAGCGGATTGGTCCGAGTGGAGAAAAAAAAAAAAAAGATTGAACTCAAAATATTTTCGGGGGATATCCATTTTCCTGGAGAGACAGAAAAGATATCCTGGCACAGCGGTATCTTGATACCACCCGGAACGGGAAAAAAAAAATTTAAGGAATCCAAAAAATGGAAAAATTGGAT